AACTGGTTTTATTACGGGACAGCTCATGATGTTCATATCGATCTATTATGCGCCTCTGCATCTAGCATTGGGTAGACCTCATACAATAACTGTCCTAGTTCTACCGTATCTTTTGTTTCATTTCTTCTGGAACAATCACAAAAACCTTTTTGATTATGGATCTACTACCAGAAATTCAATGCGTAATCTCAGCATTCAATGTGTATTCCTGAATAATCTAATTTTTCAATTATTCAACCATTTCATTTTACCAAGCTCAACGTTAACCAGATTAGTCAACATTTATACGTTTCGATGCAACAATAAGATGTTATTTGTAACAAGTAGTTTTGTTGGTTGGTTAATTGGTCACATTTTATTCATGAAATGGGTTGGATTGGTCTTAGTCTGGATACGGCAAAATCATTCTATTCGATCTAATAAGTACCTTGTGTCAGAATTGAGAAATTATATGGCTCGAATCTTTAGTATTCTCTTATTTATCACTTGTGTCTACTATTTAGGCAGAATGCCGTCGCCTATTGTCACTAAGAAACTGAAAGAAACCTCAGAAACAGAAGAAAAGGGAGAAAGTGAGGAAGAAATCGATGTAGAAACAACTTCCGAAACGAAGGCGACTAAACAGGAACAAGGGGGATCCACCGAAGAAGACCCTTCCCTTTGTTCGGAAGAAAAAGAGGATCTGGACAAAATAGATGAAACGGAAGAGATCCGGGTGAATGGAAAGGAAAAAACAAAAGATGAATTCCACTTTAAAGAGACATCCTATAAGGATAGCCCTGTTGACGAAGATTCTTATCTTGATGGGTATCAAGAGAATTGGGAATTGGGAAGACTTAAAGAAGAAAAAAAAGAAAAGACCCATGCCCATTTCCGGTTTGAAAAACCTCTTATGACTTTTTTTTTCGATTATAAACGATGGAATCGTCCATTTAGATATATAAAAAATGATCTATTTGAAAATGCTGTACGAAATGAAATGTCACAATATTTTTTTTATACATGTCCAAGTGATGGAAAAGAAAAAATATCTTTTACGTATCCGTCACTAAGAATTTATTATAAAATAATTATAAAATAAAAAGATTAATAAAAATATTAATACATAAGATAAATACAAGAATAGATAAGACGAAATTCGTCCACCTCCCATATATTTGATCCCTTCTCCCATAAAGAAACTTGCAACCCCAACCCCATTTATAATTCCATCAATTATACGTCTATCAAAAAACTGAATTAGTTCGGCTAATCCTCTTATACTCATGATTAAGACTCTAGTATAAAAAATGTCTATGTAACCACGATTATATGACCAATTGTATACCACTTTTTTTATTTGGTCCAAGATAATCCTTTTAGGACCCCTTTTTACAAATGAATTGATTAAGTCCAAATTCTTGAAAGATGAATAAACAGACCCATATAAAATGGATGCTACAAATAGTCCAAAAAGAGCTATACTTACTGAAAAAATTGCATTTGTAAAAAATTCATACCAATTCACAGAATAGTTTGAATTTTTATTCAAAAGGTTTCTCGATGGAGTTAACCATTTCGATAATATATCAAAATCTACTACTCCTTGATCAAAATCAATTCCTATTGATCCCATGAACAAAGTAAATAGTGTCAATATAAGAAGAGGAAATAGCATAGTATTGTCCGATTCGTGAGGATACATGTAAGTGTATTTATTTATAAAAGAAGTACTCAAGTATCGCATTCGATTTTTTATATTATCATTAATTTGATATGTATCCTTTGAAAAAAAGAAGACCGTATTATTAATTGTTGATAAAAGTAAATTTCTATTGACTACTTTCGGTACTGCTTTTCCCCATAGAGATATGGAATAGAATGAACTATTTTTAGTACTACTATAATTTTGAAAATGAACACGCAAATGCCCATCAAAGGTTAGTAAATACATTCGAAACATATAAAATGCGGTTAATCCCGCTGTAAAACAAGCTATTATTGCAAAAATTGGTGAATACAACCAACTATCATTAATAATTTCATCCTTGGACCAAAAACAAGCAAGAGGCGGAATACCACAAAGAGAAAGTGTACCTAATAAGAAAGTAGTTCTTGTAATTGGAACATATCTTGTTAAACCGCCCATAAGAACCATATTCTGACTTTTATCGGGTGAATATCCAACAATAGGTTCCATAGAATTAATAATGGATCCGGATCCCAAAAACAATAAAGCTTTAGAATAGGCATGAGTTATTAAATGGAATAAAGCAGCTCGATAAGAACCTATACCTAGAGCTAACATAATATAACCCAATTGAGACATTGTGGAATAGGCTAAACTTCTTTTAATATCTCTTTGAGCGAGAGCCAAAGTGGCTCCTAATAGTACTGTTATTATGCCTATTAAAGAAACGAAATTCATTATGTAAGGTATAACTCTGAAAAGAGGAAGAAGCCGAGCTACAAGAAAAATTCCCGCTGCTACCATGGTAGCAGCGTGTATAAGAGCCGAAATAGGGGTGGGCCCCTCCATAGCATCAGGTAACCATATATGAAGAGGGAATTGTGCAGATTTAGCAATTGCGCCGACGAATAATAAAAAGGCGCAGAGAGTAACAAATGTAGAATTGACCCCATTACTATGGATCAAGTTATTAACTAGTTTGAACAAATCCCGAAATTCTAAACTGCCAGTTATCCAATAAAAAGCTAAGATTCCTAATAATAAACCAAAGTCTCCTACACGATTAGTTATAAAGGCTTTTTGGCAAGCACTTGCTGCAACCGGTCGTGTAAACCAAAAACCTATTAATAAATATGAACACATTCCTACGAGTTCCCAAAAAATATAAATTTGTATCAAATTGGAACTAGTAACTAATCCCAACATGGAAGTATTAGAAAAACTCATATAAGCAAAAAATCTAAAATATCCTTGATCATGAGACATATAATTGTCACTATAAATAAGAACCATGATTCCAACAGTAGTAATTAGTATTAACATAATAGAAGTAAGTGGATCGATCAAGTGTCCAAACTCTAAGGAAAAATCATTATTGATAGTCCAAGACCATAAATATTGATAGATAAAACTTCCATTTATTTGCTGAATAGACAGACTGGCCGAAAAGGCCATAGTTATACTTAGCAGTAAAACACTAGTAAAACCCCACATACGACGAATATTTTTTGTTGCTGTAGGAATAAATAGAAGTCCAAATCCTATTGACATAGTAACTGGAAGTGGAAGAAAGGGTATTATCCATGCGTATTGATATGTTTGTTCCATAAAAAAATATTTGTTTTTTTATTGTTATAAATTTAATTGTTTCAAATCCACCAACCAAAAGAACAATAATAAAAGAAATCAACAAAAAAAAAAATAAAAAAAAAATTATTATCTATTTAATTTAGCCCTAGATATATATGTGATATGGCATAGGTATATATACATGGATACGTATATATAATTCATAATCTTTTGGTATATTTTGTATATATGTATATATTTATTTTTACATATTTACATATATATTATATAATTATATAGAATTATATTTATATTATTATGATATGTTTTACATGTTTTGAACAAAGTATTTATAATCCATGGGATAAGTATGGATAATGACGAAAAAACGATCCAAATATATGTCTTTCACATACAATAATAAAAATTAATATTTTGTTTTTGAATGGCGGTTCCAAAAAAACGTATTTCTCGATCAAAAAAACGTATTCGTAGAAATATTTGGAAGAAGAAGGGATATTTAACGGCAGTAAAAGCTCTTTCTTTAGCTAAATCGGTTTCCACTGGGCATTCAAAAAGTTTTTTTGTGCAACAAACAAGTAATAAAATTTTGGAATAATCTAAATCGACATACCATTAAGAACTTAAAAATTTTTAAGATATAATGATTCACATTAACTAATGTATTGAATGTGAATGTATTTAACTCCTTAATATCAATATTAGTTAGAACTAACTGCACTGCTGTGGCGTGTTATATAGTAAATAAGAATTCTTATGTTTACTGACCTCTTAGTATAGTACTAAGTATTCTAATTTTTCTCTATCAATTAAATTTTAAATTGTGAAAATTTAATTGATAGAGAAAAAGTTTTTTGTTATATGCCTAGCCCAAAACCTAATTAGAAGTATAATTACTAGATAGTATTTATAATAAATTACGAAGAGTATTATTAATGATACTAAGGTATCGAAATTATTAGAAAAATGCCTCGAATAAAATTATGATAAAGATTAATTTTCAATACATTAATTAAAATTAAAAAATCATCTAAAAAAAGGATTATTTTTAGTTCTATAACTCGACCCTTGGCCTGGAACAAAACTATCTAGTTCTGACTGTTTTGGTATAACTCCATTTTTACATTCTAAACTAGATACATGAAAGTTGATTCTTAAAGCTAAACCCTACGGCAATACTTAGTAAACATTCAAATATTAATTTAAATAAGTCTTTTTTCATCGGTTCTAACGTTTACTAACTATATTGAATCCTTGAATCTTGACCATTCAACATGAATTGACTATTATTTATTAATATTTCAAATAAGCCGCCATGGTGAAATTGGTAGACACGCTGTTCTTAGGAAGCAGTGCTAGAGCATCTCGGTTCGAGTCCGAGTGGCGGCATCCCCTAAAAGGGACACAGCGGATCCTATAATATATTTAATTCTCGATTTTAATTCTATAATGGAGAACCCCCGCCCTTTTTATGATATTTGCAACTTTAGAACATATATTAACTCATATCTCTTTTTCGATTATTTCAATTGTGATTACGATTCATTTTATGACCTTATTAGTCCACGAAATCGTAGGATTACGCAATTCATCGGAAAGAGGTATGATAGCTACCTTTTTATCTATAACAGGATTATTAGTTATTCGTTGGATTTATTCGGGTCATTCCCCATTAAGTAATTTATATGAGTCATTAATCTTCCTTTCATGGAGTTTCTCCATTATTCATATGATTCCTAAAATACGAAATAATAAAAATTATTTAAGCGTAATAACCGCGCCAAGTGCTATTTTTACCCAAGGTTTCGCCACGTCGGGTCTTTCAACCGAAATGCATCAATCCGCTATATTAGTACCCGCTCTACAATCTCAGTGGTTAATGATGCACGTAAGTATGATGCTATTAAGCTATGCAGCTCTTTTATGTGGATCATTATTATCAGTCGCTCTTTTAGTCGTTACATTTCGAAAAAACATTGATATGTTTTTTAAAAGCAAGAATTTAGTAATTAAATCATTTATCGTTGGCGAAGTCGAATATTTGAATGATAAAAGAAGTGTTTTTAAAAACACTTCTTTTATTTCATTTCGAAATTATTACAAATATCAATTGACTCAGCGTTTAGATTATTGGAGTTATCGTGTCATTAGTTTAGGCTTTACCTTTTTAACCATAGGCATTCTTTCTGGAGCAGTATGGGCTAATGAGGCTTGGGGATCTTATTGGAATTGGGACCCTAAGGAAACTTGGGCATTTATTACTTGGATCATATTCGCGATTTATTCACATACTAGAACAAATAAAAGTTTACAAGATACACATTCGGCACTTGCGGCTTCTATAGGATTTCTTATAATTTGGATATGTTATTTTGGGATCAATCTATTAGGAATAGGTTTACATAGTTATGGTTCATTCACATTAACATCTAATTGAATAAACGATACATAACATAAGAACATCATTTCATATGTATCTCGAGTTTTTGCGAATCATTTTATTTCGGGAGTCAAATGATTCGCAAAAACTCGAGATACATCTCATTACAACTCTAATTCATTTTATTTTACAGAATTATAAGACTTGCCGTCTCATTAATAAAAACTATATCTATAAAAAATAATTAGATAAGATAGCTTGTACCTTGTCAACTGATAGTAAGAGAACGAAATCGGGATAAATACCAATACCTATTATTGGTAAAAAGAGACAGATCGAAACAAAAAGTTCTCGTGGTCCAGAATCCACAAAATTAGAATTTGGAACATTGAATAACTTGTATCCGTAGAACATCTGACGTAACATAGATAATAAATAAATAGGAGTTAATATCATTCCAATTGCCATTCCAAAAGTAATTAGTACTTTTGGAATTAAAAGATATTTTGAGCTGGTAATTATTCCAAAAAATACTACTAATTCTGCAACAAAACCACTAATCCCTGGCAATGCAAGAGAGGCCATCGAAAAGCTACTGAACATTGTAAATATTTTCGGCATCGGGACAGCTATCCCCCCCATTTCGTCGAGAGAAACAAGAGGTATTCGATCACAACAGGTTCCTGCCAAGAAAAAAAGTGCAGCACCAATAAATCCATGAGAAAGTATTTGTAGAATGGCTCCATTTAGTCCCATGTTGGTTATAGAACCAATTCCTATAATTGTGAAACCCATGTGAGATACAGAGGAATAGGCTATTCTCTTTTTTAAATTGCGTTGACCAAAAGAGGTTAAAGCCGCATAGATTATTTGTATTGTTCCCACTATCACCAACCACGGAGAAAATATGGAATGAGCACGGGGTAATAATTCCATATTGATCCGAATCAATCCATATGCTCCCATTTTTAATAAAATTCCGGCAAGAAGCATACATGTACTGTAATGTGCTTCTCCATGGGTATCTGGTAACCATGTATGTAGGGGTATGATCGGCGATTTGACAGCATAAACAATAAGGAAGCCAAAATAGAATATTATTTCCAATGCCATAGGATATGATTGATTAGCAAGTCTTTCAAAATCTAATGTGGGTTCAGTGGAGCCATATAAACCCATACCTAGAACTCCTATTAATAGAAAAATAGAACCCCCCGCAGTGTACAAAATGAACTTTGTAGCCGAGTATAAGCGCTTCTTTCCTCCCCACATGGATAAAAGTAAGTAAACAGGAATTAATTCTAACTCCCACATGATAAAAAAAAGTAAAAGGTCTCGAGAAGAAAATGATCCTATTTGACCACTGTACATTGCTAACATAAAGAAATGGAATAATCGTGAATTTCGAGTAACTGGCCAAGCCGCTAAAGTAGCTAAAGTAGTAATAAATCCTGTCAGTAAAATGGGTCCCACGGAAAGCCCATCGATTCCCAGTCTCCAGTGAAAATCCAAAATATTTATCCATTTCCAATCTTCTTCCAATTGGATTAAGGGATCGTCCAATTGGAAATGATAACAGAATGCATAGGTCGTTAAAAGGAGTTCTAATAAGCATATACATATAGTATACCATCGAAACACCTTATTCCCCTTATGGGGAAGAAAAAAAATGGAAGAACCCGCGAATATAGGCAAAACAACAAGTATTGTTAACCAAAACCAAGGAAAATGACTCGTGATAAAGACAAGATACGCTTTGACCAGAAAAGCCCGTGCTCGGAATAATATATGTATTTTATCGAGTACGGGCTTTTGTCGGTAAATGAGGAATCAAATGATTCAAGTGGAGTTTTTGTAACGTATCAATTAATAAGATAGACCCATGCTGCGAGTTGTTTCATGCCATAAATAAACACGGACACTCAAAAAGTCTGTCGGGCAAGCGGATTCACATCTCTTACAACCTACACAATCCTCGGTTCTTGGTGCGGAAGCAATTTGTTTAGCTTTACATCCGTCCCAAGGTATCATTTCCAATACATCTGTGGGGCAGGCGCGCACACATTGAGTACACCCTATACATGTATCATAAATTTTTACTGAATGTGACATTAAATCTATAAATTCCCGTTTTGAACATAAAAAATTTTCGATCTGGTATGGTAAAAATAAATGGTAGTAAATTAATTATATGTTTATATTGTAGACACCAGATGAATCAATGATTTATTAATTTTTTTAAGAATCAATATATTTCTAAATTTGTTCATGAAAAAGTGCCAAGATACTTTGATTTCTCTTTCAACAACCACAGTCATACAATACAAGTCGCACATCTGAATTCAAATTGGTCAACAAATAATACAATATTTAATTAATATTAATGGAATTTTAATTCTATTTTAAATTCGAATAAATCTAACAAATTAATATAAATTATTATTTTATTATTATATAATTTATATAATGAAAATCAATGATTACATAATGAATGATTACGACTAATTTAATTATTCAACAAATTTGCTTGATTGATACGAGTTGATTTTTTGTTATGATGGATCGATGAAACAATAGCTAATCCAATAGCAGCTTCAGTCGCTGCAATAGCTATAACAAAAATTGAGAAAATGTCTCCTTTTAATTGGCGACTATCAAATAAATCAGAAAATGTTACGAGATTGATATTAACTGAATTTAGTATAAGCTCAAGACACATAAGTGCTCTAACCATGTTTCGACTTGTGATTAATCCATAGATACCGATAGAAAATAAATAGACACTCAAAAAAAGTACATGTTCGAACATCATTGACTAACTCCTCATCAATTTAGATTCATTTAAATATGAATAACAATTCAACTGATTTCATTGACTAGAATAGAACAAAATATTACAGAACAATAGAAGGTATTGGCAATAGATTTAACTAAAAACCTTAAACCTTTACACCTTTTTTATTTTATTTCAAATTTATAATTCTAAAAATTTTTTAAATCATAAGTATTTATGATTGACGAGCCATAGTAATTGCACCTATTAAAGAAACTAAAAGAATTATAGAAATGAGTTCAAATGGAAGATAAAAATCTGTTGATAAATGAATCCCAATTTGTTGAACATAACTTATTAGGTCCTGTTCTAGAATCTGGTTTGATCTTGTAGTCCAAAGAATTCCGTACCATGACGTATCCGGGATAGTAATAATTAGTGAAAAAAAAATACTTGTACAAACCAGTGAAGTAACCCCATCTCCAAGGGTCCAAAGGTGGGAAACATTGGAATATTCTGAGCCATTTATGAACATTACAGCAAATATGATTAAGACATTTATGGCTCCCACATAAATAAGAAGTTGTGCAGCAGCTATAAAATAAGAATTCGATAGAATATAGAATAAGGATATACAAACAAGAACCAATCCCAACGAAAAGGCAGAATAAATTGGATTGGTAAATAATACTACTCCCAGGCCCCCAAATATAAGAACTGATCCCAGAAATACTACAACAATATTATGTATTGATCCAGGTAAATCCATTATGTATGAAATAAGAAAATAAATAAATAAATCGTAAAGATTTCATGACCTTACTGAATAGTCCAGGAAGTAAAAATTAGCCCATTTTTTTAATTGTCTATGATACCGTTCCTAAATAAAATCTTAATGTAGTAATGCAGTATAGATTGTAATATAGATTAATGTAGATAAAGTTATTGGGCCAACTCAACTTTTTCATTTTAATTTATTCAGAAGATAAAGAAGAGTTGGAATCTTATATTTCCAAATCAAAACGAAAAATATTAAATAAACCCGCTATTCTCAACAATCAATAGTTATCGTTTTACTTTTCGTTACATTGACTAAAAAAAATAAATAAAGAAGCTTGGATCCTTTCTATCAAAATAGAAAAATAAAATCTTACTAATTGGTAATTGTTCTTGAATCAAGATATTTACCTTTGTCTATTTTTATTTGAGTCGAATTCATAACTGTTTGAATTGTGTAGTCTCCAATTACTGACATTGGTAACCGACCTAAAGCGATTTGATTATAATTCAATTCGTGACGATCATAAGTAGAAAGTTCATATTCTTCAGTCATTGATAAACAGTTAGTGGGACAATATTCGACACAGTTACCACAAAATATACAGACACCAAAATCTATACTATAGTTAATCAATATTTTATTTTTAATATCTCCTTCAAATCTCCAATCAACAACAGGTAGATCTATGGGACACACACGAACACATACTTCACAAGCAATACATTTATCAAATTCAAAGTGGATTCGACCACGGAAACGTTCTGATGTGATCGACTTTTCATAAGGATACTGAATAGTTACAGGTAAACGATTTGCATGGGATAAGGTAATTATGAAACTTTGACCAATATACCTTGCGGCTCGTATTGTTTGTTGACCATAATTCATGAACCCAGTCACCATAGGAAACATATTGTAGATATCCACGAATAAGTTGATGTTTCTTTCTCTTGTTTAAGAGAGGTTATGAGTCTAGAATACCATTATCGTATTGTGTTATTTATAGTGAAACAAGTTGGGAAGACGTTGTCAATAATAAATTACCTAGAGAAATAGGTAAAAGAAATTTCCATCCAAGATTTAATAGTTGGTCCATTCTCATCCTGGGTAAAGTCCATCTTGTTGTGATAGATATAAAAAGAAACAAATAAGCTTTAGCTAATGTAATAAAGATACCAATTGTCATTCCAAAGACTCTAGCAATTTGATTTATTCCGAAAAGTTCAGGAACAGATATGTATGGAATAGATAAATTCCACCCACCTAAATAAAGAACTGTTACAAATAATGAAGAAACTAAGAGATTTAGATAAGAAGCAATATAAAATAAACCATATTTGATACCAGAATATTCGGTTTGATAACCTGCTACTAATTCTTCTTCTGCTTCTGGTAAATCAAAAGGTAATCTCTCGCATTCTGCTAGAGAAGAAATTATAAAAACGATAAACCCTATAGGTTGACGCCACATATTCCACCCCCAAAAACCATATTTTGACTGCGCCTCAACTATATCAACTGTACTTGAACTGTTCGATAATCATAGTCGATAATAACATAACTGTTCTCACCGCTATTCCAAAACCGTACATGAGGCCTAAGCTTCATACGGCTCCTCTATGGCCGCGTACAAATAAATGTAAGGACTGGTTCGGTATTATTATAGGTATCTTTGTGGGGTGGGGTAGATAGAATAAAAATACCGTGTAGAGTCCCAAAAATTAGACCAATGGAATTCTGTCTGCTAGAATAACAAAAAAGGGCGCTTCCGAATTGATCTCATCCCTTATAATTAAATCTTCGGTAATAACTTAATCTTTCAATAAAATACTCGTTATATCAAGAGATAAAAAGAATTAGACATTCTTTACTGAATCATAAAGAATATGAATTTCATATATACATATATATTGGTATAGATGTTAGGAAAAAATAAATAAAGATCTTTTTTATATTCTATTTCTTTTGTTCCTGTTCTTCTTTCTCATAAGAGGTATTCCTGAGAATAAAGGATTAATTCGTTCTTGATAGTTATTTCTTTAATCAGTGACTAGGAGCATACTCTAGATCGGAATCGTGGGGAAGTACTGCTTGATCATTTCTACCAACTTAAAGCCCCTATCATCTTATGATTCGTTTTATGTGGAAATACCTCTTTTTTGATACCTTACATTATCTCTATTACTAATCCTTTGTGTACCTTGGTGTTCCTAACCGTCCACTGATTTTTGATTGATCTCCTGTATGGTAATACATACAAGACAGTAATCCCATACAGTTGATCTTTTGTACCCGCTTCAAGATATGATGACTAATTAAAGAATCTCAATCTTGGGATAAAGAGTTTATACTCCTTAATGTTTACTTCTGCTTTATTCTTGTATATAGGGAATGAGATTTTCTCTTTTTACTACACATTGATAAGCTGTTTTATTTTACTCATATAACTATCTGGTTTAACTCATCGACCTGAATAACTCTGATGAATAAAAAAATAAAAATATCTATATCTATCCAATACATTAATTCCTCTTTCCTTTATTTCATTTTGAGGTCAAAGTTCATGTTCTAACGAATCACACGTAGAGATATTGATAACACACATAGAGTTAATGGTATTTCATAACTAATAGATTGAGCCGCAGCTCGCAAGCCACCTAAAAAAGAGTATTTATTATTCGATACATATCCTGATATAAGAAGCCCAATAGGAGCAATACTTGAAATCGAGATCCATAAAAAAACACCTATACTGAGATCAGCTAAAACAAGTCGATACCCAAAAGGAATTATTAAATAACTTAATACAATTGATATGACTGCTATAGACGGTCCGATACTAAACAAACGAATATCTCCTCTAGATGGTAGGAGGTCCTCTTTAAAAAGTAATTTAGTCCCGTCTGCTAGAGCTTGAAGAATTCCCAACGGGCCGGCATATTCGGGTCCAATACGTTGTTGTATCGCTGCGGATATTTCTCTTTCTAACCATACAATTACTAGCACTCCTATTATGATTCCCAATATAAGGGTCAAAGCAGGGATAAATAGCCATATGAGTCCATAGACTTCTTTTAAGGATTCTGATTTAGAAAAAGAATTGATAGTTTGTGTTTCTGTTGTCCCAATTATCATTTCAACGGTCAACTTCTCCCATAATGATATCTATACTACCTAGTATTGTCATGATATCAGCCAATTTCATTCTTTTAATTAGCTGAGGAAGAATTTGCAAATTGATAAAACCGGGCGGACGAATTTTCCATCTCCAGGGGAAAACACTATTATCTCCTATCAAATAAATTCCTAATTCTCCCTTTGGGGCTTCTACTCTTACATAAAGTTCTTGTTTCGACAATTCAAAATTAGGCGAAGGTTTTTTACTAATGAATCTATATTCAAAATCATTCCATTCGGAATTCTTTGCTCTATCTAAGCGCCGAATTTCTAAATTCTCATAGGGTCCTCCGGGAATTCCTTCTAAAGCCTGTTGAATAATTTTTATGGATTCCCTCATTTCGCCAATTCGTACTAAATAACGAGCTAATGAATCCCCTTCTTTTTGCCATTGGACTTCCCAATCGAATTCATTGTAACATTCATAATGATCAACTTTACGAAGATCCCATTGGATCCCAGAAGCTCGTAACATGGGTCCTGATAAGCCCCAATTTATTGCTTCTTCTACACCAATAATGCCCACTCCTTCAACTCGTTCCAAAAAAATGGGATTCCGCGTAATAAGTTTTTCATATTCAACAACACTCGTTAAAAAATAATCGCAGAAATCTAAACATTTATCTATCCAACCATGAGGTAGATCAGCAGCTATTCCTCCGATGCGGAAATAATTATGCATCATTCGCATACCTGTGGCAGCTTCGAATAGATCATATAGCAATTCTCTCTCTCTGAAAATATAGAAAAAGGGAGTCTGCGCACCGATATCCGCCATAAAAGGCCCAAGCCATAACAAATGCGAAGCTACACGACTCAGCTCTAGCATAATTACTCTGATATAGCTGGCCCTTTGGGGTACTTGAACATTTCCCAATTGTTCTGGTGCATTTACTGTTATTGCTTCGGTGAACATAGTAGCTAAATAATCCCAACGTGTTACATAAGGAAGATATTGTATAATTGTTCGGTTTTCCGCTATTTTTTCCATCCCTCTGTGTAAATAGCCCAATACGGGGTCACAGTCAATAACATCTTCACCGTCGAGAGTTATAATAAGTCTAAGAACACCATGCATCGATGGGTGATGAGGGCCCATATTGACTATCATGAGATCTTTTCTTGTAGCCGGTACAGTCATATCTTTTCTTTCCTAATTCATTATTCCATGAATTTCTCAAAACGAGATTTATAAAAATAAAAACCTAAAAAAAATTTCAAATGAATCCTCAAATTAACGAGTTTTTAGCTCCCGAATATCTAACTGACTAATTAATTTTTTATAACTTACTCTATTTTTCTTTGACAAATAAGCCAACAGCCGTTGACGTTTTCCCAGAATTTTTCGTAGACCTCTTTGAGATAAAAAATCTTTTTTGTGTAATTCCAAATGCGAGGTGAGTCTCCGTATTTTATTGGTGAAACTGAATACTTGAAATTCAACAGACCCTTTGTTTTCTTCTTTTTCGTCTTGCAGAATAACTGAAATAAATGAATTTTTGACCATAAAAAAATTCTTCTATACTTTATTATTATTATTTTTTTTTTTTAGATTTTACCGATCAGGAAAAATAATAATTATTATTATATTATGTTATGATTATGTCAGTCATTTTAATCTGATATAAACAAAAGTTTAGATTTATTCATACTTTTTTATTCTATCGAAATCCCATTTTATGTTAAAAAAAAAAAAAAAAAAAATGGGATTTCGATAGAATAAAATATAATCATTCACGCAAGAGAGTGATTTTTTTTTTTACTTAATAAAGATTCTACTAATTTATTATTCCAAAATCTAAAAATAAATCAATATCAGGTACTAAAATGTAACATAACATATGCATATGTACATCTTTCGCCATCTATCAAATATGTTATGTCAGGTGATATATAGGAAATATAATATTAGTTTATTAACTTATTCTGGATTGGGGATACATATATATCCTTGACATACTAAAACAACTGCTGTTATGGGTATCAAACCAGTAACGATTCATACAAGCTAAATCCTCTAATCGGTAATTAGGCCAAAGAAATAATTTTAATTTAATAAAGTTGTTTGCATCTCTATTAAGATGCTTGTCCTCATTAAAAAATTGTCCACAGTTTATTATTTTGTTTTCGTTGCAAAATTGTGGAGTTTTATCTATATCATTCCAATTCCAGAAATTGAAACAAATTAGAATTCTCAACTCTCTCCGACGTCGATGAGATAGAATATGTTCAGGAACAAGAAAATTAGAATTATTATTTTTTTCTTCATTCACAGGCATATCGCTATGTTGTGCAATGGATTTGTCTAAATTATTCTTATCAACATTTCGTTTTTTTATGAATTTTTTATTAGTTTTAACTTTATCTTTACCTTTATCAACTAATGAAATACTTATGGTTTGATAGATAATAAATTGCCCATCCCTTTTTATAGATAAACGAACTGGTTCGATAATTAATATTCCTCTTTTTATCAATTCTGTAAGAACAAGATCCTTTTGAATCAGCATTACATCCAGACACATTTCTCCTCTTTGAATAGAGGATATAGCAATTTGCTTTGCATTTGTCAATCTAAGTAAGAGACAATATACCTTAATATTATTGATCATTCTTTGACTCAAAGAATCATCCCATCTTAATTGAAAAAGGAAATATTTTTTTAGTAATAAATCTAGTTCTGCTTCCTTGATCTTCTTAGATTCTTTTTTATTTCTACGTTTTTTAATGTCTGATCCCGCGTAATTATCTTCAACATCTTTTTTTTCGTTTTGTTTTCCTAGATCATATCCAAGATATTTTGGATATTGTTGTTTGTTTTTTTCTTGGTTAGAATTTTCTAAATCAATATATTCTTTTTGATTAGATAATATGGGAAGGTTTTTTTTTTTTTTTATGTTGATGTTTTCATATTGACTAATCTTTTCATTTTTATGAAAATCTAAAAGAAGAAATTGGATTGGTATAATCCATGGTTTAATTTTATATGTTTCAAAAAGTAGCACAAATTCTGGTAAGAACCAAGATTTTAGTTTTGCTATGGTAGGATTATGATATAACCTTTTTTGATTCATTCCCATCCAATCAAAAAAGTTTTTTTTTTTCTTGTATAAGTTGATTTCTTTATGAAACGAAATATCTTTCTTTTTCATTTTGTTTTTATACTTATTAGTTTGAGTCTTAGTATTTTTATTAATCTTGATACCAATATGTGCATTGGTCCAAGTCTCAATATCAATATTTTTTATAAGACAAAAATGGAGAATTTTACAATCAAAATATTTTCTATCTCGATTTATATTCGTATCAATAGGATATCTTTCCTCTAGATAATCACTAATAGTTGTACTTACCAATAGATAAAATGCGTCAGGTTTCGATGTATTGAAATTATATAGATATGGAATCTCCCGGTTCTCCTTTACTTGTACTGTTGATCCATAAAAATAGGAGTTTTTCTTATCCCCATAATTAATATATTCATAATTCATATATTTATGTGATAAAAGATCATATCTGTAGTGTTTTTTAACCAATTTTTTTTTTTTTTTTGTGAACGAAACCGTTACGAAATAATCTTCTTTTACATAATGACTTAATTGGTCTTTTTTGTTTTCATATGAATTAAATTTCATTGAGTCTTTATTTTTAATCATACGAAGTTGATTGACTCTATTTCGCCATTTTTTCGGGACTAATCGAGACCATTTGATCTGGGAAAAATTGTATTGATAAAAACCCTTTAACCAGTTTTTCCAGTTATTCATTCCAGACTTTTGAATTTTATTATGCCTTGATTTGTAATCAAATAGTCCTCGTGTTATACAATAATCCTTTATTTCATCCCTAAGATAATAATGGGTTTCATGATCTTGAAATATATATTTCAAGTTATACTTGTTAAGTAATTGGGTTTGTGATAATTTGTAAAATACATATGCTTGGGGCAAGCAAGTATAACTATTTAAATTTTTATTACTAATATTAGTATTTGAAACCCACTTTTTTATAGTGGAAATAAAGTTCATTCTATTTGGATTTATTTCATCAATTTTTTCTTGATTTGTTTCATGGTTGTAAGTGTATTTATTGATAATTTTTTTTGTTGATTCAAAAAAAAGTTGTATATTGATTCTGGGAATGTTTATGGTACATAGCAAGATATCCATGTATATTTTTTCAATGAAAAATTTTATAAAAAAATGTGATTTACGTATTAATCGTATATTGTTTCTTTTTAATATCTGCCAACTAGATTTCTGTGATTCTGATCCTTTTCTTTTATCATCATAGGTTAAAACTGTTTTTTTATTGTCTTTTGTGATTTGTTCTATTTGATTCTTGGTTGTGATTATCCTATCATAAAGATCTTTCATTTTTTTTTCTATGAGTGAATAATTTGTCCAATTCATAGATCGAATTGGTATGGTCCATTCATGGTTAATTTTATTATTTATTTTTGAATCTTTTCCATTTTTATTTGGTTTATATACTTTCACCTTCTTCAATTCAAATGAAAAAATCGGATTTACTTTTTCAAGTTCTTTCATTATTCGCTTTATAACAAGAACCGTTTTGATGACCCATCCTTTTTTTTCTTTTGAAATTTGTAGAGACCATTTTCCTCTTTCCTTTAAGACCCTTAGAACGAGAAAAAATTGTTTTTTTAGCTTTCTAATTTTTCTTTCGAGTTCTTTAAAAATGGGTTCAAAAAAAGAAAGTCGTTTTCGGGGAGAACCAAAGGGAAGTTCCGCTTCCATTCCCCATACTGTTAAAAAAGAAAAATTGTCTTTTTTTACTTGTTTTTTCATTGAATCCATATAATGAGATCGTACCTTAGATCTTTGTCTTCGCCAAGGTTTCAGACAAAAAGGAAATAAAATCTTTATCTGAATTCCGTCTGTTAACCAATCTTTTGGAAATTCTGTTTCTGATAATTGAACACCATTATAGGTGCACTTAATGTGCATTTCTCGATTCCATTCCTTCAAATCCTCGTACCATTCAGGAAATTGGAATAATAACATACGGCCCATATTTTTAGCTATTATCAATGAAGGTAATACAATATATTTTCTAAGAAAAGATTGTGTTACTAACATCAAACCTCTTATTGCTTGAGCAAATAGA